GACAAACAACCAATACCAATTTTATTGTTTTTTAGTTTAGATTATAAATTGAAATGGGGCGTGGCCAAGTGGTAAGGCAACGGGTTTTGGTCCCGATATTCGGAGGTTCGAATCCTTCCGTCCCAGAGGATTTTTATGCTATTGCTATAGTATTCCTATTATTGCTATAGATAATGGAGTGGTCAGGAGTAAATCAGTATTAATTTTAATATCTGTTCGAATCTCATTAAGAAATGAGAAAGTTCTATAACATATGTTTTATAACATATTTCTTTATGTTATGGAGCCCATGTATTTTTTGTATTTTTTTTCTATTTCATTTTTTTAGGTATTTCGTGGTTGACTCTAATGAAAAATAGGAAATCTATGGAACGATTGAGGCAGGGATCATTTATCCTATTCCTTTTATTCACTTTATGACAAGATTTGATTATTGAAATATTACTCAACCCTATCCCTATGTTAAACAAAAGACATTTTTAAACATATAAAATGAGGAAATATTTAGCTTATATGGTATGTATGTATCGTTATATTTCAATGCAAATAATTTTTATATTTTTCTTTTCGTAATCAGATGAAAAGAATAAAGATTAAAATCTTTACTTATAGCATTTTTTGATCCACTTGCAAAAAAAAATTGGATTATTTCTCTTTGATCTATTTATCTATTTTTAATCAGTGATGAGTCAAGGAAAGACTTATCGGATTAAACATGCTGCTTATTGGCGAATTTCCTTCAAAGAAGATAGTATTTCTAAATAGGAAACTTTTTCAATTATAGATCTTTTTTTTATAAATACTTTATTAATATTAATGATTTCTTGTCATTTGAATCTTTGGTATTGAATAAAGTAGTAAATAGGCTAATCTATCCTATTTAGTCACTTGAAGATGCAGAGTCAATAAGTTATTCGTTTATATATAATATATAGTTATAATTATATCTTCTTTCTACTTTCTATAATTTTGTCTTATATAGATACTTTTTTTGTATGTTAAAATAGATTTATGGATGTTAAAGATCTTGTCTTGCTAAGACTTTTTGATAAAAATCGTTCCACATACAGATATCACATCTTGTTCTTATTTTAAAATAAGAAAATAAAAAGTCTAGATTACGATGTTTATGTACAACTGAACCAATGACTATTCATGATTCCATAATTGAATCAATTCCATACTGGTTCCAAATTAGAGGAATGTGATGGTAAAACTTCGTTTGAAACGATGTGGTAGAAAGCAACGTGCGACTTGAAGGACACGATCCGTTGTGGATTTTTAGATCCACCGTCTTATTTTCGATTTATCGAGGAATGAAGATGCTCTTGTCTCGACATCGTTTGTTTTGTTACACCCGAATCCTTTGTTTTTTTGTTGGGTTGTAAATAGTCTACGATGGAGCTCGAGTCGAAAAGTCGAAAGGATTAATTCATTTCCGGGGGGCAAGGATCTAGGGTTAATGCCAATCAATCAATTGGAACAACTTCGTAAACGTATATTCTATATATAAGAATAATATATAAATAAAAAGTTTGATCAATTACAACAAGTTTTGTTTTAATTGATCAAACTTTTTCGATTCAAAGTGTATTACGCGGGGATCAACTGTCCATCGGATTCTTTAATAGAAAGAAATCAAATTTCAAAATATTTCCAATTCAAATGTCAAAGGGTATGTTGCTGCCATTTTGAAAGTATTAAGAAGCACCGAAGTAATGTCTAAACCCAATGATTTAAAATAAAGATTAAAGGATCCAAGAACAAGTAAACCCATTTTAATTGTCTCGATAGTCTCAATAACTGGATCATCAAAATTTCATTTTAAATGAGACAAAAAAGCGGGTAAAGACAACTCAATAAATGAAATTTACTAAAGAGAAGAATCTTATTTTGAGCTATTTGAGAGTTATTCAACTTGAGTTATGAGTACGAATGGTTTCTTTTCAATTTTCAGTAAGCACAAAAAACGAATGAAATTAAAGTATAATTGATTTTCTAGGTTCATTCGAATCAAATCATTTTTTCTCGAGCCGTACGAGGAGAAAACTTCCTATACGGTTCTAGGGGGGGTATTGTTCATCTACATCTATCCCAATGAGCCGTCTATCGAATCGTTGCAATTGATGTTCGATCCCGAAGAGAAGGAAAAGATCTTAGAAAAGTGGGGTTTTATGATCCAATGAAGAATCAAACTTATTTAAATGTTCCTGCTATTCTATACTTCCTTGAAAGGGGTGCTCAACCTACAGGAACTGTTCAGAATCTTTTAAAGAAAGCAGAAGTTTTTAAAGAACTTATGTCTAATTAAACAAAATTCAATTAAATTTAAAGAAATGCTAAGGGGGAGGGGGGTAGCAACTTATATATAACTTTGTATAATTTTTATTTACTAGTTTTTTTGATCCCCCCTTCTTGCTCGATTCGTATCTATTTATCATTCCTTCCGTCGAATCCGATGGTGATAGTCTATCTAGAACGACAAAACGCTAGTTTATTG